GTTTTTGTCTCCAATAAAGAATTTGTTTTTTATTCAAATATTATCGAAAACTTACCGCAGCTTGCCAAACAAAGGCTAAAAGAAAAAAGAGCAATGGTATAACTGGCATAAAATCAACGATTGGACTCAAAAAAGCGTAGGCTTCAGGCAATTTGGCAACGAAAAAACTACTCGAAGAAAGGGCATAATTAAGACAGATACAGATCAAACTAAAGATATTAAGCATAACAGACATTCTTTTCTTGGAGATAATTGCATTTTGATTGAGTTATTTATATAAAAAAAATGAATAAAGCAAAGTAGATAAAAAAATCCTTATTTTTTTTAACTTACTCAATCAAAAAACCTTCAATTCTTCCATTAGAATTGAAGAAATCATACTTTCATACAATATCTTAATTGAATTCGATGTAATGATCAATAAATTCAGTTTAATTTTCTATATAAATGTGTCCAAATCCTAATAAAAAACCTGGATTCTACACAGATATTTGGACGGGAATTGACGAACAATTAATAAAAATATTATTGTTTATTAGTGTCGAATAGAAGTGGGGCGTGGCCAAGTGGTAAGGCAACGGGTTTTGATCCCGGTATTCGGAGGTTCGAATCCTTCCGTCCCAGAGCATATGTGATTTTATCACAAGAAAAGATTTCTTTTTTTTTTATCTTATGTCTCCTTACTTTTTTATTGACTTTTCAATGATGCATTAATAATAAAAATACGAAATAAAAAATTTTATAATCCTTAGCCCGTAAATTAGTTAGTTTAATTGAACTATGAATTCTATGCGTTTTTTAATTCTAAATAGAGATTTTAGTACCAATTTAATTTCATCAACGAGATTAAGTCCCCTATGCTAATACTATATTGGGTAAAAAAAAAAAAAAAAAAGTAAGAACAAATATTGAATCTAGTAAATCTCTTGAGTTTTGTACCTAGAAAAGAGAGTCTAGTATAAATATTAATTTTAAATAAAAGAAGAATGCTTTTTGGGCATCATTACCATAAAATTTTTAGAATAAAGCGGAGCAACGGAACTATTTAAATATCTTTAGCTGTTAAAATCTTATTCAAATAAACAAAATAAAATTACATATGTAAAAAAATTTATTTTTAACTTTTTGAACTTAAGTTTTAGGTATATTTCATATAATGATTAAAATTAAAACGGGGTGATTTATACATTTTATTAAACTTACTTTCTCCAAAGATTACAGAAAAAAATCACCAAACCCCAGCCAAGAAAAAAAATATGTAACGTATAAAACGAATAAATATTTCTATGTATTAATTTTTATATCGAAGTTACAATGGTCTTTACATTTTTATGAAAAAGATTTCGGCACCTTCTATTTTAGTTATACTTCTATTCTTTAGAAATCAAATGAATCTACTATTCCAATATTTTTAAATATAAAAAAATATATAATTATCTTATAGTAGAATATAGATTTCTATGTCTATATTACTGAATAAACCAATGACTATTCATGATTCCATAATTGAATCAATTGCATACTGATTCCAAATTTGAGGAATGTTATGGTAAAACTTCGTTTGAAACGATGTGGTAGAAAGCAACGTGCGACTTGAAGGACATGATCTTTTGTGGATTCTTATATCCACCATTTTATATAAAATAAAAAAGTGCTTTTGGCTCGACATCCTTTGTTCTGTTCTACTAGGACCCCAATTTTTGGGGTTGGAATTTAAATAGGCCAAGATGGAGCTCGAGTAGAAATTATTGATTCATTTCATAAAGGCAAGAATCTAGGGTTAGTATCAATTAATAAGTTGAAACAGCTTCGTAAGTTTATTTTTGACAAATAAATCGAAAGGATCCAATTAGAACAAGTTTCATATCCCATTCCAATAAAAAAAGTAAAATTTACTTTAATTGATAAAAACTTTTCGATCAAAAGTATATCGTGCGGGAATCAACCGTTTGTATGATTCTTATATATAAATAAATGAAAAAGGGTATGTTGCTGCCATTTTTAAAGCATTAAAGATCAACGAAGTAATGTCTAAACCCAATGATTCAAAGAAAAGATAAAAGATTCCGGAACAAGGAAATACCCTTTCAATCAAGTGTCTCACCAACTGGATCAATTAAAATTGATTTTGAATGAGACAAAAAAAAGGGGGGGGTTAGAGACTACTCAATAAATGAAATGCCAAAAGGTTTTAATTTGAGCTATATAAGAGTTATTCAACTTGAGTTATGAGTAAAATAAAAAAGATTTTTTTCAGGAAATCAAAACAAAAAAGGACTTAATTTCTTTTTTCGGACGTATTTGCCATTTGATTTCTATATATGCATAAGCATAACTTCAAATCATTTTTCTCGAGCCGTACGAGGAGAAAACTTCCTATACGTTTCTAGGGGGGGTATTGTTCATCTAATCTATCCCAATGAGCCGTCTATCGAATCGTTGCAATTGATGTTCGTGCCCAAAGAGAAGGAAGAGATCTTCAGAAAGTGGGGTTTTATGATCCGATAAACAATCAAACTTCTTTAAATGTTCCTGCTATTCTATATTTCCTTGAAAGGGGTGCTCAACCTACAGGAACTGTTTATGATATTTTAAAGAAGGCCGAGGTTTTTAAGGAATTTAAATTAATGAAATAAAAAAAAATAATTAAGTTTGTTTATTCGATTTATATTTATTTTTACTTTGTGATTGAATAAACTTTTTCTATTTTTATTTTATCGACACCCTTTTCTGTACATGTAAATTATTCATGTAGTGCCAATCCAACACAAGTTATTTTTTTTTAGTTCACTTAGAGTTCCTATTTTATTTCATCTTTTTTGAACATACATATTGACAAGAGTATATTGAACAAATATAATTCAATCGTAATATATCCTTTTCTTTCTGTCCTCCGTTCAATACATAAGTTTGCTTTTTTACGTTATTGAAATTGGATTTATATATAATATATATTAATAATTTTTTGTTTCAAATGAAATTAAAAAAGGGATAATTAATAAAATTAAATCTAATAATAAGAAATAAATTACATTAATAAAAAATCGAATGAAGAATATAATTTGAACAGAATATAAAATAGATTAAGATTAATCAGTTTTTGAATCTTTGCTTTGACTGTGATAATTTATTGCATCGTTGTTTGCCCTGTTTGTTTTTATATTTTTTGTTAATTCACTGTTTTTATTGCCTTGTACAATAGAATTTCATTAGTGTATTTTTATTTGATTACGATTTTATCTACATACCTTTTTTGGGGTTGCTAACTCAACGGTAGAGTACTCGGCTTTTAAGTGCGACTAGGATTTTTTACACATTTGGATGAAGCAATAGATTCGTCAACATCATCGGTAGAGTTTGTGAGACCACGACTGATCCTGAAAAGAATGAATGGAAAAAAGAGCATGTCGTATCAATGGATATTTTTTAGAATATTTTATTATTAACAAATCGGTATAAAAATAAAACGTTTTTTTTTAATTCCAAGTTTGGTCGATTGAAATAAATGGATCGAGCCCTATGGCTCTAATTGTAGGGAAATAAAAAGCAACGAGCTTCTTTTCGTCATTGGAACGATTATCCGTCCTAATTAAACGTTAAAAATAGATTAGTGACTGATGCGGGTAAAGGCTTTTTCCAGGAATGGATTATAAATTTTTTAGGTGAATCCTAACTATTAGTAAGTTTCCATTGGGAAATGAAGATGAATGTGTAGAAGAAACAGTATATTGATAAGGATACTTTTTTCCAAAATCAAAAGAGCGATTTGGTTGAAAAAATAAAGGATTTCTAACCATCTTATTCTTATTTTATTATTAATTTTCCTAGAAAGAAAGAAACAAATTAGAAATTAGATGGAAAAAAGAGAGAGTCCAGTAATGAGTTTACCTGTTTCCGAGGTATGTATTATTTATTACTAGAATATACTAGAATACTTTTAGAATACCTTGTTTTGACTGTATCGCACTATGTATCATTTGAGAACTCAAGAAACCCTCTACTTTTTTTACTTTAGGTTACTCGGTCTCATTTTAAATGGATAAATTAAAAAGATATTTAAAACTAGATAGATATCGGCAACATGATTTTTTATATCCACTTCTCTTTCAGGAATATCTTTATGCATTTGCACATGATCATGGGTTAAATAGATCTTTTTTGTTGGAAAATGCAGGTTATAACAAAAAATACAGTTTACTAATTGTAAAACGTTTAATTCCTCGAATGTATCAACAGAATCTTTTTATTCTTTCGGCTAATGACTCTAACCAAAATGAATTTTTTGGGCATAAGTATAAGAAGAATTTTGATTATCAAAATATCTCCGAGGTATTTGCAGTCATTATCGAAATTCCATTTTCTCTACGATTCATATCGTCTCTCGAAGGAAAAGAAATAGTAAAATCTCATAATTTACGATCAATTCATTCAATATTTCCTTTTTTAGAGGATAAATTTTCACATTTAAATTATGTGTTAGATATAAAGATACCCCATCCTGCTCATCTGGAAATCTTGGTTAAAACTCTTCGCTATTGGGTTAAAGATGGCTCTTCTTTGCATTTATTACGATTCTTTCTTTATGAATATCGTAATTGGAATCAATTTATTACTCGAAAGAATATTTTTTCAAAAAGGAATCCAAGATTATTATTATTCCTATATAATTCTCATGTGTTTGAATACGAATCCATCTTTGTTCTTCTCCGGAACCAATCCTCTCATTTACTATCAACGTCTTATGGAGCCTTTCTTGAAAGAATTTATTTATATGGAAAAATCAAAAATCTTATCAAAGTCTTTACTAAGGATTTTCAGGTTATCCTATGTCTCTTCAAGGATCCTTTCATTCATTCTGTTAGGTATCAAGGCAAATCCATTCTGGCTTCAAAGGGGACCTATTTTTTGATTAATCAATGGAAATATTACCTTGTAAATTTTTGGCAATGTCATTTTTTCATATGGTCTCAACCAAGAAGAGTCTATATAAATTCATTATC